GGATAACCTGCATAGAATCACCGGGTCAGAAAGCCGGAGTAGATTCGCAGAAGAGGGAGCCAAAGCCGTAGAGTACGTCGGGGAGTGGCTCGTCCAGGAAAAGGAGAAGGGAATAACAAAAGGCTTGTAGAACGTTTTATCGCAGTAATCGCAGATGCTATAACACTGTTACCACGGGGGTGGAGAGCCGAGTCGAACATATTTCAGACCGTGGATGTATGGTTACATTATAGCATTGTGTGATGAAAAGGAACCAGCAAGCAAGCTTCAAAAGGGATGCGTGCGCTAGCGCGCTACGGCTTGAGGCCAGCAATCAAAGCAGCAAGCGGGACCGAAGCTCCCTTCTTTGATATGGGCAAGCAAGCGGGTCGGCGTATAATTAGGGGTTGGAGGTGGTTTCGGGCTTGTATCGGTCGAAAGAATAAGAGCACAGAGCTTACTGCTTCGAAGCTACATCTCTAAGGGAAGAGGAAGGGAGCGTCTTCGGTTGAGTAAGACTACTCTCGCTCTATAAGATCCGGCAAGGATCGGGGTTAGCTTGGGCCCTAAATTTCTTCTCCAATAGTAGGTAATTGCCGGAACACTCTACTATTCCGACAGGATCATTGCATTGAGGCGAGAAGCTAGCCCCCGAAAATGCTCTAAGTTGGGGCAACACTATACTACCTGCGGGTTCCTCAATCTAGTAGGGTTCCAAACCTTACTCGGTAGGTGCACTCACTATAGGAGCTGTAGCGTGACAAACTCGTTGTATGGACGGTAACACTCACAGCGCTCCGCTCCACTTGCTTTCCGGACCCGGCGGGAGTGTACCGTATTGTTTCCTTTCAGTCGAGTGGGCCTTACGTTCTGCTTGCTTGGCTGCCTGTCCGCTTGCTTTCATGTACATCTTCTCCTCTCCTGGCTTGCAGAGCTGTGTTTCCCGTGTTCCCGCTCCGGACAACCCGAATGGTTGTCTTGACCCGAATGATCGTTCGCTCGGCAGCTTCTGGAATGGAACCGAGCTTGCAAAGCGGCGTGAAAGCGCTTAGCCGTTAAGATTGTGTTAACTTCCTCTGCCGGCACTCTGAAAGGTATTCTTTATAATGTTTAAAAGCTAGGTTCGGACCAAACTAATTGGTAGCTTGGTTTAAGGGAAGAAGGCCTAAAAGTGTATGCGTGTGTGCGCGTGTACTGAAATCAATGTGTTCTATGGCCTCGGAAAGGGCTGAAAAGAGAAAGCTTTGGATTACTCGCAGTTAGTGTTTCCTCCTTGGAGGTGAGATGGCTATGAACTCCCCCGCGGAGGGCCTGCAGGAGGTGCTTCTTTTGCTGTTAATGGGCTCATAAGCTAACGGATGAGAAGAAATCTATTTTCAAAGCCTTAGAAAGGAAGTGGAAAATGAGGGTACTTGGCTCGCCATAAAGAAATAGCTGTTCTGACTTTAGAGGCCTATCAAAGACTAGTCGGCAAGCAATCCAATCGAGCCATAGATATTTTTCTTCAAGATCTTCGATATTATACTCCTGAGGAAAGCCAGTAGTTGAAGTCGACTTCGAGTTCTCATCTGAAGCTGATCATATGGAAGGCATTTAAGGCGACTTCCTTCTTCTCCAATCGCAAAGGCAAGGAAGGCGAGGCTGATGTTGAAGAAGATAGGGGCCAAGACAGGCTTGGCGTGAAGGCTACGATCCAGCCCCCATCGCGAGAGGTCTTTGCTGTGGCTGTCGTAGGCCCATTGAAGGTAGGTTCTTCAAGGGCCCCATTAATGTATAAATAAGATTTACTTCGTTCTGTACGGGATAAGGAGCGAAAAGCGCAGCATGGCAATCGGAGACAGGTCAAGTTCAGTCAGAAATTGGATAGATAGATTCGTGAGTAGTGTAATCATAGAAGATAAGGTGACAGGATTGGTAATCTACTCTTCATGGGTACCGGAGATCGTCTCCTCGGCTGTTAGGTTCAGTGTCCATCGTCACTCGAGTACAAGTACATGATGGTCGTCCTATGAGTGAATGCGCTTCAGTCTAAGGTAAAAATAGCTTGAGCTGATAAAGTTGTAAAGGCTGAAGTACCCAAGCCAAGGGTTTAAGCGGATGCCCCAAGGCTCTCTTCGGAATGGCTGGTGACAACGCTAATGGATTGGACGACAGGTACGATGAGCTCACTGGCAGGGTATAACATTCTTGTCCCGAAGAAAAGCAGATGTTGATGACTCCGAGATAGACGACCGGATCGTCAACGTCCGTTGACGATCATCACCTTTAGGTAGAGGAAGTCCCCTCCTATTTGAAGCAGAGAATGATCGCTCGAAGACTGAGAAGATAGAATCATATGTTTTAAGCATCGGTTGCGACATCGAATGAGACTTATCCAGGGAGCAAAGACTCCGGTTGCGCTATTCTATTGGTGTCTGAATAGGAGGAACATGAAATTGCCTGCCCGCCCCTATCTATAGAAGCTTGTTGCCACTGTCCTATCAAAGAATGAGAGAGAGAGTTCAGTTCCCAGGTAACCTTCTTTAGTTCCAACTTCCGACCTCACACACTTGGTTGGAAGGCCCGCCTGTTCGTCTTCTGCCCTACCCTATCCTATGGTGTCTATTGCCAGATGAAAGAGTCCTGAGAGCATGACATCTGCTCATCAGTGGTCTTAATTTAGGAAGCGGTCTTCTTCCCGGCTGTAGCGCTTTTTCGCGCACAACAAGACAAAGAAGCTAAGCGCACACAGCTGAAGAGTCCGAACTTGTAGCACTTGTGGTGCGTAGGTCTTCTTTCTTTTTCAAATCCAGGAAAGGAGGTTGGGTATATCTAGAATAGAATCAACAGATGAGGGCGGTGGGGAAGGTTAATAATGCTCACGAAAAGAAGAATGGAAAGTGGAAAAAAAAGAAGCCCATTTCCTTCCATGAAAGGAGGGCTTTTGATCCTCGCACCGAACTCTAAGCGAGTGGCTCATCGTGAGACCTTAGCCCGATGCCTTTTAACCGAAGCGAAGTTAGTCACAGGTCAACCCTTCAGAGTTCTTCTTACTCCCCGATTCTGTACCCTTGGCTAACTTGTTTTCCTGCGTTGCTCCCCTCTCATCTAAACTATCTTTCTCTCCTAACGTTGAGCGTGAAAGCGGCTCTGAACGGTCTTTCTTTGTGAGGATTGGGCTGGCTTCTTTCCTCATCCGAAAGGGTGGGTTTACGGTATCCCCGTCAGCGAAGGTCTGCTTCACTAAATGGCCTTGGAGCAGGTCACTCCCACGAATGCAGATCCGTTGCAAACCATATTTTTTCCGCAAGCAGCATGTTAGAGAGTGGGACAACTAACTGAAGTAGAAGGCTACTTTTTATAGAGCATGTGCGGTGAAAAGGGAGTGAAGTTCAGTATCATCGTATATCAAGTACTCGCTATGGACAAGAAGATGATCCACTAGAGGAGGCCTTAGAGTAAGGGGGTGGGGAAGGAAAAGGTGGAGAGGAGGAGAAAGGAGAAAGAGTCTCTTTTGGTTAGCTAGACCATCTTCCCCATAGGACACCAAGGCTTGCAGCGAACCTTTCCCTTGTAGCCAGCGAAACGAAACCCTGCCTTGCGCAATTGCTTTGCTTAGCTTTCGAGCTAGCTAGCTCTATACTTCTTTCTTTATGTCTTTTCTTAGTTAACAACCTCTTCTTTCTGCCTGCCTCTGAAAAAGATTCATTCCTGGTTCCAATTCAAAAGAAAACTAAGTACTCCCTTGCTGCTGTTCTAAGCTGATCTGGCTTTCAGCTTCAAAGGGCCCGACCCGGAAAGCGTTGCCTGCTTATCATTTTTCATTCCAAGGAGCTTCCTTGGGAGGCTCCCTTATGGACATGGGAGGTCAGTCAAACCTGCCCGGCCTTATCACAGATACCCCCCGCAACCAATGTGGGCTAGTAGAGGCCAGAGGTCCACTTGCTTCACTGACCTACCCCACGCCTGCTGCCTCCCCATGGTTTCAGAGCCGGCTTCAGGCCTTGGCCAGCTTTAGACCTTAGGTTTGGAGTTCCATATGCCACTTGATCCTATTATTGATTGATGCCCTATACTCACTCCCTGGTCTGTTGGAGAACAGAGCCTCCCCCCGTGGGGAGTGTCAAGCAAAGGTCGTCCTCCGCCGGACGAGATTAACCAAGATCTTTTGGAAGTATCCCTCGGAGAAACACCTATTTATGCAAAAACCGCGTTTGCGTGGTCTCGGGACCAGCTTCTTCATCAGATTCGACCTCGTACTCATACTTAGTATGCCCAAAACCTAAAGTGGTTGGTCCAGGAGAAATGGGATCTGTTGCCTCAAGAAAAACAAGGACCACTGGCTCGGCAGGAACTAGATCCTTTGGTTCGTTCGCCAGAAGCTGGATCCATCGGCTCGACGTCTGTTGTGTCGGCATATGCTTCAGTGGTTTATTCGTATTCAGACTTGCCTTCAGACCCGGCCTCCGCTTGGGGCTCGGCTTCTGAAAAAGACAGTACGTCGTCAGCCTGATTATGTTATGAATCTGGCTAGAGGCCTACTCTATGGAAGAACTCATCCATTGTGTAATTTTCATACTGATGTTCAAAGGGAGCAGTAGCTTCTATCCTTGGTCTTTCTGGATCAACAGATTTAGGTGCGGACGTTGACAACAATTCTCTGTTTATTCAGCGAGTGACTCCGCCTCGAATGAGTCCGCGGACGGGGGATTTTGAGAACCAGGATATGCGAGCTAGTCAGAAATGGGACCTGTTGGCTTGATATAAAGGAAGCCCGTTGGTGATTGTTAGAAAATTCCCTACGAGATGATTGCTTTTCCTTCCCCACCCACCTACCCTTCCTGGGTCATTTCTGTCATTTTCTTCTCTTCCATGGACGTAGTTTCATTTTCCCGGAATATCTTCTCTACCTATAGATCCCTACCCTTTGGATTGAATCGAATTCATTCGCTCGCGCCTCTCGCGTACGTAGCCTTTTGGCAAAGCTCTTTTCTCTTTCCCCTTATCCTGTTCAAAGGCACAGATTCACAGAGCCTCTATCAGATGACGATTGAATGGCTTCCACCACGACACGAAGAACTACTCCTTATTTACGAATAAAAAGTACTCTTTTTGTTGAACCAACGAGGGAAGTTCTGCCGCTAAGACTAAGAGTGATTATGAAAGCTTTCCCCTGACTGAACCCAACGACTCTCGAGTCTTTCAATAGAAAGAGTCAAGGGGCAAACAAAAAAACAATGCCCCTCTAGTTAAGTGATTTCGGTCCAGCTAACCGAACTTCTGCCTAATTCCCAGCTAAAAGCTTACGCTATTATCGGTACAGAGAGAATGGACTTGATCCCTGATTAGGCCTTAGAGCAGTCCGGCGTGGACGAGAGCAATCTTCGAACCCTGCGGTTTTCCTCTATTCAACGAGCGTACGTTCGATTCAAAGCACTGACTTTTGACTGACACTATTTAGGAAAGCCAAGCAAGGACTAGATGGATATAATAAAGTCTTTCAACATGCCCCTAAAAGACCTAGGCAAGCCTCCTCTGGTTAGGGCTATCGGATTCCGGAGTGAGGTCAGTCTTTATCAAACTGACCTCCCGTACTCGCATGAGGGCCACCGCACAGCATTTCAAATAGAGCGCTGTGGATAACCACCCAGCTTTCCGTGACATCATCCTTATCCACTTAGTCACAAGGTATATCCCCATGTAGTACTCCTTGGTGAGGCAACCAGAGATGCGTAATAGTTGGACCTTCAAAGGCCAACTATGCACTGCGCGCTTTCTAAGGCGCGCCGCCACGAGCGCAGCCCAAGCCTTTCAACAATATAAAATCAGACTTTATGGAAAGTCTCGTTGTGAAGAAAGGTTTGTTATGGTGTTCTACAGCATCCTACATTGGGGAATGAAGAGAAGCCCCACTAGGGCTCCAACTCGCCTCACCTGATTTATTCCGAGTGTATTACCACTCAGAGAGGGGGGCGCTCAAAGGCAGATCAAGGAGGAAGATCGCTGTTCTGCCGGTAGGAGTGCGGCTCCTATAGTTCCCTGCTAGATCGTAGACTGATCGGGGTCCCCAGTTCCCCTTTGACGCGGCGTCGATGTCGACACAGATAGGGCATGAAGGTACGAGCCCTTCGAAGGTTGAGTCAAGTTTTGCCCTGCCTATCATGGGCACCCCACGACCGCACGGATGCTGTAACTCAATCTTCTCGTCTTTGGAGACCTTTCTTTATGTTAATAAAGCGCTTCCTTTTCTTAAGCGCGCAGGTTGATAAAGGGTGTTCTCCGCTTTGGTGACCGCTCTTCACGGGTTTGATTTCATTTCTTTCATCATCCCGTCAAAGTCTTGTCGCGAGCCAAGTAGAGTGTAGAACATTTACAGGGAACCGCGAGGATAATTGCATCCAGGGCCCGATCTACTACTGACTTTACCTTCCCCTAACATTGATTTGACTCCCATCCCCATGCGGATTTGGCTCCAACATAACAAGACATATAGTCTCAGGCAAAGGAACACTAATCTACTTCACTTCCTTTTTGTGCTTTCGCGCCCCTCCCTATAATGCTGGACTATACTTGTAGTCGTTAGAACAACAACTGTGTACCAGCGCCTTTCTCTTATACGTGCGGAGGAGGTGGACATCTTTTTGACTTATTGTTGGCAGGCGGAAAGTTCGAACTAACTACCCACACATCCACCGCCCACCTTTCTTAACACTGAACATAAGCTTCTGTACCTGACCTTCTGGCTTGAACAAGAGGGCGACCTACTAAATGAATTCAATGCGAACCATTATCCCGTTGCTTTCTACTTCACTGAGCGAATAACAACACTATACGTTAGCGATTATGAAACCTACTTGACAGGGGATCTGATTTCGTTACTCGTTGCCCACCCACCTTAGAGAAGTGTAACTCACTCCTACCGGTAACGACTACAAAACCTCTGTGCCCACCTGCACACCTTGACTGCCCTGTTATACCTGAGGCGCCTTTATGTTACTCGGAAACAAGCCTGAGAACGACTCTTATCCCACCGTTAGCCATTATGTTTACCTGGTCAAATGCCGTCGTTTATGATAGGTCGGTCCCCTTTGACTCTGTCCGCCAACCCCCTTCCATCCTCTTTTATTTCATCCCTCTCGCTCTCCTAAAGAGGATCCGCTTGGGTATGCCCGACGTCACATCCCTTCTAGCCGTTATTCGTGATTGATATGGTGCCTGTCAATCTCTTTCTTTCCAAGGGGACTCTTTCAAACTTCCAAGAAAAGCCATCTCTAGTAGACCTGCCAATCAATATTATGCCATCCCTTTATTTATATCGGCTTGGCTTTCTTTCCTCTATAGCACAGCACACGCATAGCTGCCTCACATCGACATCGAGTATGCTCGCAATTAGCTTTGAGTTCGTTCTTTTTCATGTCTTGGTTCACAGTTTATCTGAATCAGACTAAGAGATTGGCATCAACAAAGCAAGGCCCCATTGAGCTTAGCCTAGAGCAGATCGAAAAGGTCTCGCGAAGCCGGGAACCCCTTGCCGAAGATCCTTCTCTTTCTCTGTGAAGATAGACTGCTGTTTATTGCTTTGCGTGTCAAGTGCGAGATTGGCATCGGAACTTGTTAATTCGTTGCAGCTGAAAGCTAGAGGTGGTAACATTCATTGGGTTGAAATTGGACATTCGGAAGGCGTATGACACCAATAAATGGCACTTTTTATCATAAGTTCTCGCTCACTTTTTTGAGCAAAAATGGTTGGATTATCCTCCTTCCTTGCCACGGCGAATATGTCGATTCTTATCAATGGTGGTCCATCTGGCTTTTTCTCCTGCTCCCATTTCGAGTCAAGAGATAGATAAATAGACACATCCCATTGCACTGATCGGGGGCGTTCGTAGTGACTTAGGTACATACCTCAGTCCAAGACGGACGCGGAGCTCTCACCCGGGTAACAATCTCGCGTGGATAAGAAGAAAGCGTCAAAGCTAGGCGCTTCATTCAAAAAAGGCGCAGAACGGTGCAGGAGTTCCTGACCTGAAGGGACACCAGCAAGCTGCTACTGAATGTGAACAAAGTCAAGGAGCTCGAAAAAGAAAAATCGAATTAGATATTTTATATGACTTCCGAAGTGACCGAACGAAGTTAAGGATTGATTCAATACCGAATCCCAGATCCCTATAGACGACTAATGATAGGGGCCCCAATCCCAAACCACCCATCGTGAACTACGTTCATTGCTCAGGCAAGGGGTATACGAATATACCGACTGAACGAAGTGAATACCTTATTCAATGATTTTCCTAGAACCATCAGATCCGCTTCGACCCGATCGGATCACGGGAAAACTTAGCCGAGCTTTCCTTAACCTCACCCTCTGCCTCAACCATTCATTCCAGTGATCTTTCAACCGTAGTGTCCTTCTTTCCCTGTGTATGAGAGTTTAAAGATAGGCCTGAACTTCAGCAATATAAACTTCCACTTTCCTGCTCATATTATTCTTATTTATAGAATAATAGATTCGTCATGGTTTCACCTACTGCCCTTAACATGAATAGCTAGCCCAAGGGAATGAACGCTAGGAATTAGTGCTTTCGAGAGGAAAGCGAAAGCATTGAATCATTCCCGAAGGGAACTTTCGCAAAACCAATGGTAGGCTTTGGAGCTAGTTAAGTTCCCCCTTCAGGCTAGGGAAACTGAACTCCGTTTTGAATGTGCAACTTGGCACCGGGATGAGAATTAGCCCTTACTTCTTTCTAGAGAGCCGAATCACAGGATTCCTTGGGCGAAAGGGAAAGGGGCAGTGTAAGGAAAGTGAAATGATTTGAGCCTTTCGGGTTGAGACAGGAAAGCGAGTGAGCCTAGTTCTTTTGTTTTTATGACTCTGCATGCTAAGCTGCACCAAATCCCTTACCAAAAGACCGGCCGGGGCAAGTAAATAGAGCTACTTCTGTACTGTTAATGAAGCCATATCTATTGATATAGAGAGTGAACCAGAACCTTTTGGCTGCCGATTGACTGTGTGTTCCATTCCCTAGAATCATAGCAAGCTTGTCGTAGAAGCGAAGCGGTGAAATCCTCTGATAGGGACAAGGAGAGCCCTGGTTAGTAGGCTGTCGGAGTTCGAAACAGAAAGAATGAAAGTAAAGTCAGAATGAAGGAATTCTGTCTTCCGGGAGACAATAGGTGGAGGGCCCTTCTTGGAAGCGCCTGGAGTACCATTCTACGTGATAAGGGGGGACCCGGAGGGAGATCCATAGACCTTTCCTCTATGGATCCTGAAAGAGTATCCTTAGTCAGTTCTGGGTCAAAGGTTACTATGACTAGTTTTACCATATAGTTTGAGGGGACTCAAGGACAAGGTCGACTGGTTCTGGAGCTTCACAGTATAGAGGCTGATCATATCAAAAGAAGAAAGAGGAATTCAAATCTATCGGCTTGCTTCCTATCGTAAAACGCTTTGATGGCTAAACCTTTCTTCTTAGGGAGAGACCTTTTCTCTAGGTTTGCTTAGCCAAAGACAAGAAGGTGAAGGAATTGTCATCCATAGACAGATCAAGAGTGGATTCGTTTACCTAATTCTTCTGAGAAGTTAGGAGACCACCACGAAAAAGCCTTCAACTGGCTTTCTCGAATAGATCGTTTTCTTCAAGCCACATGTAATGTAGGTTCTGGAAAATTGTCCAACCTTGGCTCCTTTATCAAAATGGCCAGTTAATATGAGGAGTGCCTTTCTCTTTCGGTTGTTTTGCTTCACGAGCTTCAGTGCTTCAAGATATGTTGATTGGATATCTTAACTTTAACTTTGTCTTGATTGTATGGGATACAAATACATCCACTCAATAAGCCGATAAAGAAAAGAAAAAAGAAAAGCAGCAGTGAAAATGAAAATAAGCTTAATCTATATGCACCCAAGAGTCGTTCTCACTGGTCCGGAAAGAAAGAATAGAGGATTCAATGTCGGCGAATCGTCTGCTGTTCTGTTTTCAAGTCTCTCTTTCTTCCATGCACTAATCTATGCCATATGAGCTTTCTCCCTATTGATTGACTCCTTTACATACTTCCTTTTTTTACCGCAAAACTCTCACCAAGAACGAGCTGCTTTAGCAGCGAGCACTTCCCTCCAGGTCACTAGGACCCTCCTTATTCGCGTACTCATCTTGGACTTCATCCAGGATTTCCACTGGTATGGAATCCAGGAAATACCAGGTGCAAAGAGGCATCTTCATGCATACTCACGAGATCTGCCTTACCCGATGGACGATCCTGTGGGTCTGGCGGTTTTGATGGTTCAGTTGGTCTATTGCTCCTATCAGAAGCAACCCAGCTTGAAGGGCCGCGGGGGGTCCATTAGTGTGTGACTGGCGTAATCGCAAAGAAGCAGTAATAGATGAATCATGCAAAGGAGGTTGCATGTATGCAGTAAGGTTTCGACTTGGTGTTACGTGAGCCATCAACGATGAGCTGGCAGTGATTGGAGTATGGTTTAAACGTATGGTATCAGTGATGGGTGACAGGTTTTGCATGGATGCATGGAGATTGCAACTCGATTTTACGTGCCCCGTACGTTGCATGTTAGGTCCCTGTTCAGTGAAGAAAAAAAATTATTAGATTGGTCCTTGGCAAAGATAGGCCTTATCGAGCCTTTTGGGGAGGCTAGCAGCCCTTATAAATAGCAGCGGAGTCGTAGACCATTGCTTTAATGAAAGACGGGATGGGTTCCTTCTGATCCTAAGCTGTGAACTCATGGTCAAATTCCGAGGTGGGCTTTCTCTTCTCTATGGTAGCATGGTCTTCTCAAGGGAATCTTTCATGCTGTCTGAAATCCTTGTTTTCAATCTGTATATCCAACCCAAGAGTGTACCGGAGCGAGCACTAAAGCAAGTGGAGTGAGTGTACGAAACGAACGAATGAAGTGATAGTGGCCAGCGAGCTATTGGTTGGAGAAGAGTACCCAGAAGTCAATTATTCAGAAGATAGAGATAACAGAGCTTTCGGACAAGCGATGCATCAATAGACAGACCGCTCAGCGGGGATTTCCAAGCCCAATCCGAGTATTCGCGCCTATGGACTCCCCAGCTTGCGAAGGACTGAATGAGACATAGAGCTTCGATCAAGAAGAACCCAATTTTATACTATACCCTCCCCTCACGGAAGAACCAAGCAAGGGATGAGCTAAACAGATGCGATAGTTCACGGATGACCGATCGACCGATTAAAGCGATCGATGAGCTAAACAGAGGATCCCTACTTGATACGAAACAGAACAGGAACTTCACTCATACTGAAATACTTCAATCGATGAACTCCTTGCTGCATCGATGCTCAAGGAAGGAAGAGCGGGATGAGTGCCAACTAAAACTACTAATGCTAATGGAAGCCCCTTTCTTGTTCCTGCAACTCTCGAACTAGAGGAAGGAAAGCGCTATACCCACCCACGGAAGAAGCGAGGACGGGAATCTTGTACTGATTAAGCGGGAAGACCGATCTATTTCATTAAAGGAAGAAAGGGATTCGCAAGCAGGAAAAGATCAATAAACAGAAGGCCAAGGAGCAAATCCTTCTCGCGAGTATGGAAGCAGTTAGTTAAGGCCTACCATCCGATAGTTCTTTCGTTACGCCGACAAGCTAATAGCTCTTCCTTGTTTTAGTTACCGCTCTGTGGGAATCTCATTTATTGAGGAGACCCCTTATTCTATGACACCAGAATAAAGTTCATCCCTTGGCTTGTGTACGAGCATTTCATTTTTTTTGCCCACGGCTGAACTCGCTTAATCCGCATATCTGGAACTCTTTGATTTGAACTACTCCGAATCCGGCGATGAACTCACATTTCGCCCTGGGGGACTCTTGCTTCTGTCTTCCTCTTTCTGGCATCTGGTGGAAATGTTATCTCGATCGATCAGTTTCTTCTACTCTATGCCTACTAAAAGCTTAACCATGCCCTACCACCAAGAACAGATTCTCGCCATCTATTTAGAGGAAGAACTTCTTCTTCAACAAAAGAAATCGCAGCTCCTAGTCCGACAGTTCGCTCCGCACCTTAAGAGAAAGAGTTCCGGCATACTACTCTATTATGATACCGAACCCTTGGGGAACTTCACTACTTTGAGAGTAGAGTTAGGCCTTTTATTCTGCTGTGCCTGGGCATGAGTAGACTGCTTTCCTTATCTGTATTCTGTACATTTTCTTGTCTAAGATAGAAGGTCTTCCCTCATCACCTGTCCCATTTGAAAGTTCTTCCAATAGTCAATGAGCAGGAAGAGGTTTAGGAAGTTGATTCAAGCAAGAAAGGCAAGTCCATTGACTTGGCTACGATAGGGCTATGATTCCCATCGAGAAAGAAGAGTTTACAGCTACCAGCACCGATTCGAACTAATAAGAGCTACCTCACCACTACCTACTAGTAGTCCTTCCTCCAATTGATTCAATAGAAGGGCTTCTTCCTCCAACAACGGGGCTAATGCCGACTCTGATCTTTCCTTTGCTTCTCTTGAGCCGAATGTGGGATTGATCCTTTCTATGGGTGTGACTAATTCGGCCATTTAACAAAGAAAGACGGACTCTCCTGCTTGAACTGATAGCTATTTCGAATCAAGCTTGAGAAAAGATAGGCTTTTGCCTTGTTTACTCAGAGTTCTTTCTGAAACAGAATCGAATTCCCCGTACTAACCTAACCCACCAAGACCGGAGAAGCAACTGGATCGATTCCTAACAAAAGAAAGGAAACTGGGGAAGCAAAAGGGAAAGCAGAACCGGGAAGACCGTCAGTTCCTTCGCTCCCAACTCTTAGAATAGAAAGAAAGTCAACCAATGCCTTAGCCCTGCCTTAAAGCTTAAAGAGAGAAGCCCGGTAAAGCCTAATCCAAGAATGCTGAATCCTGGACGGGAGAAGCAGCTAACAAGAGGCTAGCAGCCCTTATCAATAGCAGTGGAGTCGCGAAAAGACCCCTTTGAAAGCGCTGATTCAATAGCAGTCTTCCAATTAGACTGAAAAAATCTTCGTGTGGTTAAGCCGGGGCCAGGGTCAGAAGTTGTTCCATCTCCGGGGATCAGATCAGGCAGAGCCTCTACGCTTTCTTCCTTTGCTACAGCTACCGGGTATTCATGAAAAAAGAATGCATTTCCCGGGAGGAGAACTTGAATCTAGCTAGGGCGCCCTGCCCTCGTAAGGGGTATAACTGTCAGAGGAAAGCGCAACGAAGACCCTCTTTAAGAGAGAAAGCTCCCCGCCGCTGAAAGAGACCGAAGAAGGTTCAACTAGCGGGGAAGATAGCCGAAATTAGAGCGAACGAAAAAAATCTGACCAGGAGTGCCAAAGCACCTTAGTATCTTAACCTTTGCAGCCTCCACTGGAAATCGGGAATTAGCTCAAGCGAAGGGGAACTAACTTCTCCTTCTCTCTAACTCCCTTCTTGAGACAGGATTGGCGGTATGAAGAAAGAGTTGGACGTAGATTATTAGCATCCCGCCCCTAGAACTTAAGAAAGAGCCTTTCTTTTTGAGGAATAATAAAATTATTACCTTAAGAACAGGACTTTCAAAAGATCTCAAATAGGGAAGTAGTCCTTGAATAAATGAACCCTATATCCCTCTACTTCTCCGGAAGCAGCTAATTTTCTTCGTCTTTTTTTTAAGGGAGTTCAGTTCCCAGAGGTCGAGGATCAAGAGGTGAGGGAATCCCTGACTGTTGAACGAAAGCTTGAAGGTGAAGGAAAGTCAGGCAGGTTCGGATTTAGGCAGAAGTGATTAAAGTCAAAACAACTCTTAATCACTCGTCCTCCTCTTGACAGCCACTGACGCAGCTACGACTGCTAACTCCTCGAACTCAGTACGCAGGAATTCAGCTAACTCCGATACCTGTTCTTCTTGTAAGTCAATTAACTCTTCTAAGTAGAGATTTCCTCGGTGTTCAGTGTGCCGTTACTACTCTAGTCTATAGGACGGAATGAAAAGAATCCTAGAAAGAGTGTGCCATCTGTCTTCTCTATTGAGGAACTCGAACCTGAACCTCTTAACTATTATAACTCTTCTATTCAACTCCTAGATTAGATATCCTAAATCTAAGTCAAGTCTAATTCATCCTACTCAAGAAAGGGGAATTCTACTATAAGTCATACAAAGCAACATCCACTATAAGTTCATCATCTTCATATCGTTTTCCAACCCACCTAACCCTAATGGTCTGACAGCAGATGGAGGAATCCCCCTCGGTCAGAGAAGAAAACATCGATCTATGAAAGGTTTAGGCATCTCTCAAACGAAAGATAAAGCTTGACGGGTAAGTATGCTAATAAAAGTATGGCATATTAGACTAAGAAGGCATATTATACTAAAGAGAATCTCCTTTTCCCAAAGCCCTAATGGTATCGCTTGACCAACAGATTCATTCTTGCGAGGAGAAGAAAGACAAGGTTTCAAATCAAGGTGTCAGGGAAGAATAAGACCTATAACACCTAAAGTAAGAATATGGTACGAGCATTAGCTAACAGAAGCAACTCTTCTAAGTACGACTAGAACTCCTCGCTACTCTGCTAACTCAGTACGCGGGGAACTCCTCTAAGTCAAGTAACTCTTCTGAAAGCAAGGAAAGACTGTACGACTGTCTGAAAGAAAGAAGAAAGAGGCAAGAGCTGCTTTAGAGAAGGAGTTCAAGTCTTAACTCCTCTAACACCTAACTCAACTAAGATAAGGTTTCATCTGGTACAAAAGGGAGTTACAGAAGTGGTACGAAAGGTAGTGAATCATCTGAATCCTAACATAAGTAAGAAGAGTAAGATGAAACTAGCACGTAAGGGCGAGGGTGAAGCCACTTTTGCAGCTCTGCCCGGTCGAAAAAGTGGAACTCGAATAGTTGTCTGATAAAGGAAGGCAGTAAAGGATATTCAACAAAGCAGGCCTTACTATCTTACCTAGCTCCCAAGGTGGGAACACTTAACTCATGAAGACGTTGTGCTCGGGCCTCTCTTGGGGGAGTCCCTTCTCTCCTCCACCCCCTTGAACAGGCTTTCCGCGGTACCAAGCTCACTTCATTAAGTCTTTCTTTAAAAAATA